ACATGTACGAGCCCCCTCTAATGGAAAAATCAAATTCAATGAGGATTTGGTTCATCCTACACGTACACGTCATGGGCACCCTGCTTTTCTATGTTATATAGACTTGTATGTAACTATTGAAAGTGAAAATATTATACATAACGTGACTATTCCACCAAAAAGTTTTCTATTAGTTCAAAACGATCAATATGTAGAATCAGAACAAGTGATTGCTGAGATTCGCGCGGGAACATACACTTTTAATTTTAAAGAGAGGGTTCGAAAGCATATTTATTCTGACTCAGAGGGAGAGATGCATTGGAGTACCGATGTGTATCATGCACCCGAATTTACATATAGTAATGTCCATATCTTACCAAAAACAAGTCATTTATGGATATTATCAGGAAGGTCGTGCAGGTCCGGTGTAATCTCTTTTTCACTCCACAAGGATCAAGATCAAATGAACATTCATTCTCCTTCTGCCGGAGGAAGATATATTTCTAACCTTGTAGTAAGTAATGATCAAGTTCAAGTAAGACACAAATTCTTTAGTTCAAATCCTTCTGATAAAAAAGAAAGCGGGATTCCTGATTATTCAGGGCTTAATCGAATCCTATGTATGGGTCATTTTAATTTCATATATCCTGCTATTCTCCACGAGAATTCGGATTTATTGGCAAAGAGGCGAAGAAATAGATTAATCATTCCATTCCAATCGATTCAAGAACGAGACAAAGAACTAATGCCCCCTTCCGGTATCTCGATTGAAATACCTCTCAATGGCATTTTTCGTAGAAATAGTATTCTTGCTTATTTCGATGATCCTCAATACAGAAAAAAGAGTTCAGGAATTACTAAATATAGGACTATAGGAGTTCATTCCATTTTCAAAAAAGAGGATTTAATTGAGTATCGAGGAGTCAAAGAATTGAAGCCAAAATACCAAATGAAAGTAGATCGATTTTTTTTCATTGCCGAGGAAGTGCATATTTTACCTGAATCTTCTTCCATAATGGTACGAAACAATAGTATCATTGGAGTAGATACACCAATCACTGTCAATATAAGAAGTCGAGTAGGCGGATTGGTTCGAGTGGAGAAGAAAAAAAAAAGGATTGAATTAAAAATCTTTTCTGGGGATATCTATTTTCCTGGAGAGATGGATAAGATATCCCGACACAGCGGCATCTTGATACCACTCGGAACGGTAAAAAAAAAAAATTCTACGGAATCAAAAAAATTTAAAAATTGGATCTATGTCCAATGGATCACACCTACCAAGAAAAAGTATTTTGTTTTAGTTCGACCCGTAATTATATATGAAATAGCGGATGGTATAAATTTAGTAAAACTTTTCCCCCAGGATCTGTTGCGGGAAAGGGATAATCTGGAACTTCAAGTTGTCAATTATATTCTTTATGGAAATGGAAAACCAATTCAGGGAATTTCTGACACAAGCATTCAATTAGTTCGGACTTGTTTAGTCTTGAATTGGGATCGAGACAAAAGAATTTCTTCTATTGAAGAGACCCGCGCTTCTTTTGTTGAAGTAAGTACAAATGGTTTGATTCGAGATTTTCTAAGAATTGACTTAGTGAAATCCCATATTTCGTATATCAGAAAAAGGAATGATCTCTCCGGTTCAAGATTGATCGCTGATAATGAGTCAGATCGCACTAATATCAATCCATTTTATTCTATTTATTCCAAGGCAAAGATTCAACAATCCCTTAGCCAAAATCACGGAACTATTCGTATGTTGAATAGAAATAAGGAATGCCGATCTTTGATAATTTTGTCATCGGATCATTGTTTTCAAATGGTCCCATTCAACGATGTAAAATATCACAATGTGATAAAAGAATCAATTAAAAGAGATCCTCTAATTCCAATTAGGAATTCGTTAGGCCCTTTAGGAATAGCCCTTCAAGTTGCAAAGTTTTATTCATTTTACCGTTTAATAACTCATAATCAGATCTCGATAACTAAATATTTGCAACTTGACAATTTAAAGGAAACTTTTCAAGTATTTAAATATTATTTAATGAGCGAAAACGGGAGAATTTATAAGCCTGATCTATGCAGTAACATCGTTTTGAATCCATTCCATTTTAATTGGCATGTTCTCTATCATAATTATCATCATAATTCTTGTGAAAAAGCATATACAATAATTAACCTTGGGCAATTTCTTTGTGAAAATGTATGTATAGCTAAAAACGAACCACACCTAAAATCGGGTCAAGTTCTAATTGTTCAAATTGATTCTGTAGTAATAAGATCGGCTAACCCTTATTTGGCGACTCCAGGAGCAACTGTTCATGGCCATTATGGAGAAATGCTTTATGAAGGAGATATATTACTTACATTTATATATGAAAAATCGAGATCTGGTGATATAACACAGGGTCTTCCAAAAGTGGAACAGGTATTAGAAGTGCGTTCGATTGATTCAATATCGATGAACCTAGAAAAGAGAGTTGAGGGTTGGAACGAGCGTATAACAAGAATTCTTGGC